CTTAGTAGCGGGGTCGGGGGAAAGAATAGGAAAGGTGATTTCACTATATTTCTGACCAGGAACAGGGCCTATGACAAGAATATTTTTTTGATTGGGGCGATAGCTCTGAAAAGACAGATTGCCCATCTTTTCTTTTATCTCGGGGGAAATACGATCGGGAGGGGCTAATTCAAAACCCTCTGGTAAAATAAGAACAGCTCCCACATTCAGGACTCCTTTTTTACCATTAGCAAGAACTTGTTTCACTTGCATATCATAAGGAATTCGAACAACTGCTTCAAATACAGTATCGGGAAGTACCGCTTGCGGAACCTCAATATCCACCGGTTTATTAGCTAAATGGCAATTGGCGCATACAATACGTCCAGTCGCTTCTCGTGGATTTTCATAACCCTGCTGTGCAAAAATGGGATATGCATTTGAAATGGATGTACGAGTGATGATATATATCATGAGCGATATGGAAATAGATCGAGTAATTTGTTCCTTTATCCAAGAAAAAGTATTTCTAGTTTGCATGGTCCAACCATTGATCCCGAAAATATATTTATACAATAAATTTGGGTAGGTCACTAATGGAGTTTCCTATCCACGATTCTGTTATTTACTGGAATAATTTGTTTTGACTCAATTAATATATATAGGAATATAGGATGAATCTCCGGGATGGGTAGAAATAGAAAGCGATTTTCAATGCTTTGCTTATGTACAACTGCAAAGTAAGAAACATTATAATTGGATTAGGTAGATAATTTTTCAGTCATTCATTGAATGATAAATCACTACAAGTGACGGAGATACGCGATTTAAATAACGGAAAATCCAATATTTTAAAATTGTATCTAGAATGACTGGAAAAGTGGAAACAAGGCCAGATATAATTTGATCATTATGAACAAATCCAAAATCCTTGTAGACAAAGCCAATCATCAGTTCCCAACCATGGGGCGAATGAAATCCGATACATAAATCAGTTAATAAAAGAAGAGAAAAAGCTTTTATTGTGTCACTTAAGTTATATAGGAATTCTTGAGCCCAAGAATTAAGAATAACGAGTTCTTTATTACCCAAAATAGAATAACCACTTAGAATAATGAAACATATTATATTTGTCGAGAAGTGTAAAATCGTATGAATACGACCCTCGTTGTGTATCTTGATTAATTGGATTGTTTCTTTGTGAATTCCTATACGAAGGTTTTGTAGATGTGTCTCCGAGTATTCCTTGATCATTTCCTCTAAGAAGAGGAGTTCCTCTAATTCTATGAATTTTTCTAGAATACTCTTTTCTTCAAGATCATTCAAAAAAGTTTCGGATTGCCTAGTGTTCCACCAATTAGTAACCCATGATTCCAGACTTTTTTGAAAGGAGAGAGAAATCCACCAGGGCAAAAATACTATAGATGCAAGATATAAAAGAGGAGTGAATGCTTTCTTTTTTGCCATTTTTTCATCTGTGAATTGTTAATGAACCCGTCTCATTCGTCGACTCTATGTAATCTAATATTTCTCTCACGCATCAGTTCTATTACAAGTTATCAAACCTATGAATCTATTCACTCTTTTTTATTTGTGATTTCGTGGTTAGGCCTTGAATCTAGAAAAAAATACGGAAAAAGATGAAAAATTCGAATGAATATATATGAATAAATAATATAATAAAAATTGTTTCCCTATATCTCAATCAGTCAAATTCGAAGCATATATCTCTTTTCGATGAACGCCCGGAAAAACCACTTTAAATAATGAATATGAATAGTATTCAGATTTTGAGACAAAAGAACTCTTTTTCTATCATTCTCCTTTTCTATCATTCTCCTTTTCTATCATTCTCCTTTTCTATCATTATATAAAAAAAACCTCTAATATTTCGAAAAAATTTAACTGACTATGAGTAGTCATCGATAGAATAATTGAGGTAATTTTCTGAAAAATATTGTGAAAAATGAGTGACAAAAAACGACATAAATAAATTGGCTACATTATAAGAGATCCAAATTTTTCGTCATTAAGGAGCACAAAAAGTCTAAAAAGAAGCTTCAAAAAAATTACAAGATATGATCTATCTGAATCTAAAGTTTCAATTCCAACAACTAAAAAGGGGGAATTTCCTTATTTCGAAATGGTTGATTATGAGATTTTCTTTTTTTCTTATTTTTTTATTTAATATATAATTGAGTTGTGTATGTGTATATTTCGATACAGATAAAAGATCCCCCAAAAAGGTTTTTTTATACTTGTTCCATATACGTCTGCTTTGACTCGAATGAATGTTCTGAAGAAACCTCAATTAAGTTATGTTATAAAAAAAGAGGATTCTTGCTTTTTTGCCCTCCCGCGAGAAAGCATTAATTTCTCAGCTGATTTCTTAAAATACTTCAATAGGTACACGCAAGAAATAAGCCAATTCAGCAGCTTTTTGTTCCATTTCCCGTGGAGTAAAATTCTCATCAGTACGAGTCAATGGAATGGCTCCCTGGCCTCTGATATCCATATAAAGGACACGACGAGCATAAATACCCTCTTTAACTTCTATTCTGACGGACTGAATATCTTTTATAAGAAATCGGAGGAAGACCCGACGATTTTTTCCAGGGAATCCCCAACGAAAGATACACACTATTCCGTCTTTTCTATCAAATCGATCATAACCACTACCTACATTCCACGAAATTGTGCACCACAAATAGGAGCTAATAAAAAGACCCGCGATCCCATAGAAAGACATCACAATCCCTTGTGGAAAAAAAACGATTTGCTGAGACGGAAATAAAGATATCAAATTTCTACCAAGATAACTCGAGGTTCCAACCAACAAGAATCCTAATGAACCTAAAAAAAGGATAACAGCCCAGCAGAAATTACTTGTTTTTCGAGCCCCCGTTATAGGTTCTATCCATATATGTTCTGATCGACAACTCATACTTGATCCGGTTGCTTTTTTTGGAATTGAGAGAATACCCCAAATGAATTTGCCGTTTATTTCCGAAGTAACTCGCATCAACTAGCACTAGTTTGATGTGAACCTTTAGGAGTAATTCATTAAATTGGTTAGATCTAAACTAATAACACACCCTTCGTATGACTCACTAAAGATAGCCACATGTATATAGATAGACCAACTTTACAGTTCAGCTATTCGCCGATTCGGGTCTATTTGAAACTAGCTAATAGCATTTTGGGGAGATTTCGACGGAAGCCTCTTATACCATATTTAGCTAAATGGATATCTGTGTTATGATACAAGCGTCAGTTTTGAAAAAAAAAAAAGATAATATTTTGCGCCCTCGGCTCTAAACAATCTTGTTTTTTTGAACATGAAGAAATAAAGAAGCCATTGCGATTGCCGGAAATACTAGGCCTACTAAAGGGACCAAAACAGAGGGAAAATTAAGAGTTGTCATAGAATGGGTACCTCGATTTACTATTTGTACCTGTTATTATTATTTAGATTTTATATTTATTATTTATAATATTATTTATAATATAAAGATATCTTATCTTATTATATAATATATATAAAGATCTTACTTATATCTTATATATATTTAATTTATTTATTATTTATTATACTTATATCTTACTTATATATNNGTATTTATATTATAATAATTTGATTTGATTAGAATTTGATAATTCTAAATTGGAATTATTACTACTTAAAATTTTTATTAATATCTATATCTATTAAGAATTAATTATTAATTAAAAATAATATAAGTATCTACTATCTAAGTCTAAGTGAGTATATAATGTAGTTTTTCATCTTTCTACATGAAAAATTTGAGAGGATATGGATGAGATATTATTTTCTTCATTTTTTGCTCTTGTCTTCGAATTTCATTCACTAAGCAAAAAGTTTTTTTTAATGAATTAGATTCTATTTATATTGATTCAAGGGTTTGTTAGAATCCCATCCAGCAGGGATTCTTAGTCAAAATAGGATTATCGTACGCTATAGAAAGATAAAAAATTCTATACTATATTTTCTAGATTTTAATTTCATTATATATGACGAGAAGAAGATTTTTTTATTTGCCTAATTTCACGAAAAAAAGAATTTCATCTTTTATCTTGTTAATAGAGACTTCTTGATCGTTAATAGAGACTTCTTGATCAATAATCAGGAATATAGAAAAAGGGTCAGATTTCCGATTTTATGTGACTTTTGATTCGTTATACAATTAGATCGTATGTCAACAAAGAAAACCCATTCGTCTCAATTTCACTTGTATTCCGATAAACTAATTACTCGTTTGCTCAAAATAATGGACTTAATGTTCTAATTTTGATTCAAAGGAAAGAAAGTGTGGAGTTGAAATAACTCACTCAGAACGCCTTTTAAAGGATTACGTGGTACGATTAGATCGAATAAACCCTTCTGGAATAAATACTCAGACGCTTGTGAACCTTCGGGTACTGTTTTATTCAATGTTTGTTCAATTACTCTTTTACCCGCAAAGGCAATGTAGGCATTGGGTTCGGCAATAATGATATCCCCCAACATACCAAAACTGGCTGTCACCCCACCAGTAGTAGGAGATGTAAGGATTGGTACATAGAATAACTTTTTATTTGATTGATAATCATATAAAGCAGAAGATATTTTAGCCATTTGCATCAAGCTCAAACTTCCTTCTTGCATACGTGCCCCTCCGGAAGCACACACTATAATAAGAGGTAGAAATTCTTTAGTAGCATATTCAATCAAACGGGTAATTTTCTCCCCGACTACGGATCCCATACTACCCCCCATAAACTGAAAATCCATAACCCCTATTGCTACGGAAATACCGTTTAATTGCCCTATGCCTGTTTGAACAGCCTCGGTTAATCCTGTCTTTCTTTGATAAGAATCGATACGATTTTTATAAGGCTCCTCCTCCGAATGAAATTGAATGGGATCCAGAGAAACCATGTCTTCATCCATAGGCTCCCAAGTACCCCGATCGATCGAAAGTTCGATTCTATCAGAACTACTCATTTTCAAATGATATCCA